AACTATTGAATAGAGGATTCAATAGAAAATAGAAATCTAATAATAAAATAATAATATAATACTACTTAATATATCTTATATATAAGTAGTATTATCTAGATAAAATATAGATAAACTAAAGCAAGTCAAGTTTTTTTTGAAGCTTTCGCAAAACGATCACAATTGATACAAGTAGATTTTTCAGTAAAGTACTAAATTAGTAATATTCCTAGCTCTAAAGCCCACTCCTTCCCCATACTACAAGTGAAAGAGAAAATGTAAACACTACCATTAAAGCAGCCCAAGCGAGACTTACTATATCCATGCGAATGATGTCCCCTATCTCTATGAAATGAAGTGAAGTAATTATTCCATTATTGATTCATAATCATAGTGGAATCAATGGTGCAGAGTCAAAATAGGATTCTTACTTATGGCTCTTTATGAAATAATTTCATGAATCCACTCATAAAAAGTTCCAATTCTTTCTATTTCAATAGAAAGAATTGGAAAAAAAAAGAAAAAAGAAAATATACAAATAGAAAGAAGAGCCATTCAACCATTCTGATGAAATTTAGGAGCAGCACTCAGAGCCTCTAGTGAGTCTGGATACAAAGTATCTTCAGTTCTTTGCCACAATTATTAAATGAAATTCCCATCAGCCTATCCAATCTAATTTCATCGCAGACAGAGTGAGTAGACACTACCTCAATATTAAGAAAGTGATATTGTAAAATAATTAGGGAGTCTTTATAGTCTTTTTTAGAATCCTTTCTTCAACCTTAGTAGCCAAAACGGAGTGTCTCTTAGGAACCTTTGGATACCAAGATTTCCGACTTCTTACTTTCATAGTTCTGATGCCCAGAATGAATTCTCACTATTTATTTTATTTGATTCAATTCAGAATAGCCCAAACCAATCATTAATAAGATTGGGTTGCTTCAGATTTATTGGTGCCTTTTTGAGCCACACTCAGAACCCAGATTTTGAGAAAAAAGATGACAGTCTTTTATAGGCCCTATGGGTTCTCAAAATCAAGTATCAACAGACCTAGCCCTTGCCTATGCTTTTGCGGGGCAAGAATTCGTCAAGTTCGATCAAAAAATTCCAAGTATTTTTTTGTTGATCAGGCGACACCCAGATTCGAACTGGGGATAAAGGATTTGCAGTCCCCCGCCTTACCACTTGGCCATGCCGCCAAATTCCATCCAAAATGGATAAATAAATAAAAAAATTCTATAATTATAGAATTCTAAATTATAGAATTCTATTATATATATATTCTTATACTTATATTCTCTTTCTATAATCTATAATTATATTCTTATTTTATTTATTTATTTTCCTCTCCTCATTTTGTTTTGATTTGAATTTTTTACTTTCTTAATTTCTTTTATTTTTGGATCTTGAATCCCATTATACTTATTTTTTTCAAAAAATAATTCCTCTTTTTTATTGGATCCTTTTTCTATTCCTTTCTTCGATTGATTTTATCTCAAAACACGTGTCGCTTAAAAACTTACCTTCTCTTTTCACTTTTCTATAGAAAAGTGAAAAGATTCCCGGCCCCGGTCACAGACTGTAAAATGCAGGGCAATTTAGAATAATTCACTCTTTACTTCATTAACTATTTACTTATTAATCTTTTACTCTTACTTACTTTTCTTACTTTGAATTAGTGAACAGCTCTTAATTTTGTATCTCCATTTGTATTACCTTAATGGATGCAAAATCCAATTGATTTACGACTAATCATTATCTATTACATTATCAATATCAATTAGAATTATAAGAAAATATATGTGTATATGTAAACCCTAGAACAGTGTAAACTCCAGAACAGAAATTTTTATACATGGATACCGAGCCCAGGTCTATTTCTTATGCACATATCCCTATATAGGATCATCGTGCTTGAATATTTCATTGAATATTGAATATGAATAGAAGATAGACATTATGTATAGAGTGCGACCTAACCTATGTTAAACCAAGTTCAATTATGATAAAAGATGTGATAGACGAATAGCTATATTGGCATGTACTTCCTAAAGATTACTCCTATGACTATATACGTACGCAATTCCATTGTGTTTTAGAAATTATACTACCAAAAAAAGATTTGTGAATTCCTTTTTGAACATTCAATTGTGTGTCCTAAAAAAAGGGAAACTCTATGCTGTTCCTGATTCTTCTGTTTTTATCTCATTCATAGAGAGCAGATTGAATCCTAAATTCATTGATTTTTTATTTTTTTGCACCCTGATCATAATATCATAATAAAAGAATTAGGTATAAATTGGATCAATTTTGATATCCGATAAAAGACTCCATCATCCTAAGTGACAGAATTTTTCCTGGGAATGCTTTCTAAATTTCTATTTCTTTCTATTTGTACCTGGCTCAAGCTCAAATTCAAACTTGCATTGAAAATGCCCTCCATTTCTCTGTCTTGCTTCCGTTCATACGTATGAGATATATATGGATGGAATTGACTAAAATTTTATGTGATTCAGTAAACAGAATATCCATTCCATCATTGCTAGATCAATCGGTAGGGTTCGATGAATAGTGAGCCAAGCCAATAATGGGATTTTTTCAATAAAGAGGAAACTTAAGATTAAGATGATCCAGAATGGAAATGAGGGAATGTCCACAATACCTGGATTTAGTCAGATACAATTTGAGGGATTTTGTAGGTTCATTAATCAGGGCTTGACGGAAGAATTTCATAAGTTTCAAAAAATTGAAGATAGAGATCAAGAAATTGAATTTCAATTATTTGTGGAAACATATCAATTGGTAGAGCCCTTGATAAAAGAAAGAGATGCTGTGTATGAATCACTCACATATTCTTCTGAATTATATGTACCCGCGGTCTTAATTTGGAAAACCGGTAGAAATATGCAAGAACAAACCATTTTTATTGGAAACATCCCTATAATGAATTCTTTTGGAACCTCTATAGTAAATGGAATATACCGAATTGTGATCAACCAAATATTGCAAAGTCCCGGTATTTACTACCGTTCAGAATTGGAACATAACGGAATTTCTGTCTATACCAGTACTATAATATCGGATTGGGGGGGAAGGTCGGAATTAGAAATTGATAGAAAAGCAAGGATATGGGCCCGCGTAAGTAGAAAACAAAAAATATCTATTCTAGTTCTATCATCAGCTATGGGTTCGAATATAAGAGAAATTCTAGAGAATGTTTGTTACCCTGAAATTTTCTTGTCTTTCCCAAATGATAAAGAGAAAAAAAAGATTGGATCAAAAGAAAATGCTATTTTGGAGTTTTATCAACAATTTGCCTGTGTAGGGGGGGATCCGGTATTTTCTGAGTCCTTATGCAAGGAATTACAAAAGAAATTTTTTCAACAAAGATGTGAATTAGGAAAGATTGGTCGACGAAATATGAACCGGAGACTTAATCTTGATATACCCCAAAACAATACATTTTTGTTACCACGAGATCTATTGGCTGCTGTGGATCATTTGATTGGAATGAAATTGGGAATGGGTACACTTGACGATATGAATCACTTGAAAAATAAACGTATTCGTTCTGTAGCAGATCTATTACAGGATCAATTTGGATTGGCTCTTGTTCGTTTAGAAAATACGGTTCGAGGAACTATATGTGGAGCAATCAGGCATAAATTGATACCGACTCCTCAAAATTTGGTAACTTCAACTTCATTAACAACTACTTATGAATCGTTTTTTGGCCTACACCCTTTATCTCAAGTTTTGGATCGGACTAATCCGTTGACACAAATTGTTCATGGGCGAAAATGGAGTTATTTGGGTCCTGGAGGATTGACGGGGCGAACTGCTAGTTTTCGGATACGAGATATCCACCCGAGTCACTATGGACGTATTTGTCCAATTGACACGTCCGAAGGAATCAACGTTGGACTTATTGGATCATTAGCTACTCATGTGAAGGTTGGTTATTGGGGATCTATAGAGAGTCCGTTTTATGAATTATCTGAGAGATCAAAAGAGGCACAGATGGTTTATTTATCACCAAATAGAGATGAATATTATATGGTAGCAGCAGGAAATTCTTTGGCCTTGAATCGGGGTATTCAAGAACAACAGGTTGTTCCAGCTCGATATCGTCAAGAATTCCTGAGTATTGCATGGGAAGAGATTCATCTTAGAAGCATTTTTCCCTTCCAATATTTTTCTATTGGGGCTTCCCTCATTCCTTTTATCGAGCATAATGATGCGAATCGAGCTTTAATGAGTTCTAATATGCAGCGCCAAGCAGTTCCACTTTCTCGGTCCGAGAAGTGCATTGTTGGAACTGGGTTGGAAGGCCAAACGGCTCTAGATTCGGGGATTTCAGCTATAGCCGAACGCAAGGGAAAAATCATTTCTACTGATACTCAAAAGATCATTTTCTCAAGTAATGGGGATACTCTAAGCATTCCATTAGTTATGTATCAACGTTCCAACAAAAATACTTGTATGCATCAAAAAACTCAGGTTCAGCGGGGTAAATACATTAAAAAGGGACAAATTCTAGCGGGTGGTGCGGCTACAGCTGGTGGGGAACTCGCTTTAGGAAAAAATGTATTAGTAGCTTATATGCCATGGGAAGGTTACAATTTTGAAGACGCAGTACTAATTAGCGAACGTCTGGTCTATGAAGATATTTATACTTCTTTTCACATCCGGAAATATGAAATTCAGACTCATGTAACAAGCCAAGGTCCTGAAAGAATCACTAAGGAGATCCCGCATTTAGAGGCTCGTTTACTCCGAAATTTAGACAGAAATGGAATTGTGATGCTGGGATCTTGGATAGAAACAGGCGATATCTTAGTAGGTAAATTAACACCTCAGACAGCGAGCGAATCGTCATATGCCCCGGAGGATAGATTATTACGAGCTATACTTGGCATTCAGGTATCCACTTCAAAAGAAACTTCTCTCAGACTACCTATAGGGGGAAGGGGTCGAGTTATTGATGTGAGATGGATCTATAGAAAGGGGGTTTCCAATTA